CAGCTATTGGAGATCCCATTTCCGTACCAACTCAAGATATGCTTATTGGACTCTATATATTAACGATCGGGAATCGTCGAGGTATTTGTTCAAATAGGTATAATCCATGTAATCGAAGAAACTATCAAAATGAAACGGTTGACGATAATAAGTATACGAAAGAGAAAGAACCCTATTTTTGTAGTTCCTATGATGCACTTGGAGCTTATCGGCAGAAACGAATCAATTTAGATAGTCCTTTGTGGCTCCGGTGGCGACTCGATCAACGTGTCATTGCCTCAAGAGAAGTTCCCATCGAAGTTCAATATGAATCTTTGGGTACCTATCATGAGATTTATGGGCACTATCTAATAGTAAGAAGTGTAAAAAAAGAAATCCTTTGTATATACATTCGAACAACTGTTGGTCATATTTCTTTTTATCGAGAAATAGAAGAAGCCATACAAGGGTTTTGTCGGGCCTACTCATACGATACCTAAGCTAAGTAATTATGTGATACCGTGGGAATTCGGTTCTCTACGGCTCAACCGGTATCATAATTCCTGAATTTCTACGTGAATCAAGATCGAGGAAAGGAAGTCTTCAAATCACTGACTCAAACCCATTGTCGAATCCTACTCAGCGGAATATGGAGGTACTTATGGCAGAACGGGCCGATCTGGTTTTTCACAATAAAGTGATAGATGCAACTGCCATGAAACGACTTATTAGCAGATTAATAGATCACTTCGGAATGGCATATACATCGCACATCCTGGATCAAGTAAAGACTCTGGGTTTCCAGCAAGCCACTGCTACATCCATTTCATTAGGAATTGATGATCTTTTAACAATACCTTCTAAGGGATGGCTAGTCCAAGATGCTGAACAACAAAGTTTGATTTTAGAAAAGCACCATCATTATGGGAATGTACACGCGGTAGAAAAATTGCGTCAATCCATTGAGATATGGTATGCTACAAGTGAATATTTGAGACAAGAAATGCATCCTAATTTTAGGATGACTGATCCTTCTAATCCAGTCCATATAATGTCCTTTTCGGGAGCTAGAGGAAATGCATCTCAGGTACACCAATTAGTAGGTATGAGAGGATTAATGTCGGACCCACAAGGACAAATGATTGATTTACCCATTCAAAGCAATTTACGCGAAGGACTTTCTTTAACGGAATATATAATTTCCTGCTACGGAGCCCGCAAAGGAGTTGTGGATACTGCTGTACGAACATCAGATGCTGGATACCTCACGCGTAGACTTGTTGAAGTAGTTCAACACATTGTTGTGCGTAGAACAGATTGTGGCACTATCCGAGGTATTTCCGTGAGTCCTCGAAATGGGATGGCGGAAAAAATTTTGATCCAAACACTAATTGGTCGTGTATTAGCAGACGATATATATATGGGTCTACGATGCATTGCCACTCGAAATCAAGATATTGGTATTGGACTTGTCAATCGATTCATAACCTTTCGAGCACAATCAATATATATTCGAACCCCCTTTATTTGCAGGAGTACATCTTGGATCTGTAGATTATGTTATGGTCGGAGTCCCACTCATGGCGACCTGGTCGAATTGGGAGAAGCAGTAGGTATTATTGCAGGTCAATCAATTGGGGAACCAGGGACTCAACTAACATTAAGAACTTTTCATACCGGTGGAGTATTTACAGGTGGTACTGCAGAACATGTACGAGCTCCTTCTAATGGAAAAATAAAATTCAATGAGGATTTGGTTCATCCCACACGTACACGTCATGGACATCCTGCTTTTCTATGTTATATAGACCTGTATGTAACTATTGAGAGTCAAGATATTCTACATAATGTGAATATTCCACCAAAAAGTTTTCTTTTAGTTCAAAACGATCAATATGTAGAATCAGAACAAGTGATTGCTGAGATTCGCGCTGGAACATCCACTTTCAATTTTAAAGAGAGGGTTCGAAAACATATTTATTCTGACTCAGAGGGAGAAATGCACTGGAGTACCGATGTGTACCATGCGCCTGAATATAGATATGGTAATGTTCATCTCTTACCAAAAACAAGTCATTTATGGATATTATCAGGAGGTCCGTGCAGATCCAGTATAGTCACTTTTTCGCTCCACAAGGATCAAGATCAAATGAATGTTCATTCTCTTTCTGTCGAACGGAGATATATTTCTGACCTCTCAGTGACTAATGATCGAGTGAGACACAAATTGTTTAGTTCGGATCCTTCCAGTAAAAAAGGGAAGGGGATTCTTGATTATTCAGGACCTGATCGAATCATATCTAATGGTCATTGGAATTTCCTATATCCTGCCATTCTCCACGAGAATTCTGATTTATTGGCGAAAAGGCGAAGAAATAGATTCATCATCCCATTCCAATATGATCAAGAACGGGAGAAAGAACTAATGCCCCGTTCTGGTATCTCGATTGAAATACCCATAAATGGGATTTTACGTAGAAATAGTATTCTTGCTTATTTCGACGATCCCCGATACAGAAGA